ATTTCAATTTCGAATTAAAAAAAATATTTAGAATATTCTATAATAAAAAAGAGTTCCATCATAACTATATAGTTATAGTGAAGTAATACTCCGGGTTCTCACAAAACAAAAGAAAATCCTTTTTTCAAAACTCATTCCTTATTTTATTAGTTAATGATCTAGTGATTGGATCTCTATGCTTATTCCGATATAAAATGAAATATTCAAATGATTTTTCATCGAATGACTATTCATCTATTGTATTTTCACGTAAATAGGGGCAAGAAAGTTCTATGGAAAAATGGTGGTTCAATTCGATGTTGTATAAAGGAAAATTAGAATACAGGTGTGGGCTAAGTAAATCAATCGATAGGTTTGGTGATCCTATTGAAAAAACCAGTGTAAGTGAGGATCCGGTTATAAACGATATGGATAAAAAGATTCATAGTTGGAGTGAAAGTTCTAGTTACAGTAATGCTAATCATTTAGTGGGTGTCAGGGACGTTCGTAATTTTATCTCTGATGACACCTTTTTAGTTAGAGATAGTAATAGGAATATTTATTCCATATATTTGGATATTACTAATCAAATTTTTGAGATTGACAATGATCCTTCTTTACTGAGTGAACGAGAAAGTTCTTTTTTTAGTTATTGGACTTATGCTTATCTGAAGAATGGATCGAAGAATGACGATCCGCCCTGTGATCATTCCATGTATGATACTAAATACAGTTGGAATAATCACATTACTAGATGCATTAACTCTTATCTTGGTTCTCAAATTTGTATTGAGAGTTCCTTTTTAAGTAGTAGTGACAATTCCAGTGACAGTTACATTTATAGTTCCATTTATGGTGAAAGTAGAAATAGTAATGAAAGGGGGAGCTCCAGTATAAGAACTAGCAGGAATGGTATTGATTTCACTCGAAGAGAAAATTCTACTGATTTCGATTTGACTCAAAAATATAGGCATTTGTGGGTTCAATGCGAAAATTGTTATGGATTAAATTATAAGAAACTTTTGAAGTCCAAAATGAATATTTGTGACCAATGTGGATATCATTTGAAAATGAGTAGTTCAGATCGAATCGAACTTTCGATTGATCCAGGTACTTGGGATCCTATGGATGAAGACATGGTTTCTCTGGATCCTATTGAATTTCATTCGGAGGAGGAACCTTATAAAGATCGTATTGATTCTTATCAAAGAAAGACAGGATTAACCGATGCTGTTCAAACAGGCACAGGTCGACTAAACGGTATTCCCATAGCAATTGGAGTTATGGATTTTCAGTTTATGGGGGGTAGTATGGGATCCGTAGTAGGCGAGAAAATCACCCGTTTGATCGAGTACGCTACCAATAAATTTTTACCTCTGATTCTAGTGTGTGCTTCCGGAGGAGCACGTATGCAAGAAGGAAGCTTGAGCTTGATGCAAATGGCTAAAATATCTGCTGCTTTATATGATTATCAATCCCATAAAAAGTTATTCTATGTATCAATCCTTACATCTCCTACTACTGGTGGGGTAACGGCTAGTTTTGGGATGTTGGGGGATATCATTATTGCCGAACCGAATGCTTATATTGCATTCGCAGGTAAAAGAGTAATTGAACAAACATTGAATAAGATAGTACCTGAAGGTTCACAAGCGGCTGAATATTTATTCGATAAGGGCTTATTCGATCCAATTGTACCACGTAATCCTTTAAAGGGTGTTCTGAGTGAGTTATTTAAGCTTCACGCTTTTTTTCCTTTGAATTAAAATTCACTTATTAAGTTAAGTAGAGCCTTAAGTCAAATTATTTTTATTTAATTTAGTTACATTTTTGTATTTGTAGCGAACAATTAGATAGTTTATCGGAATCAAAGTAAAAATTCTAAGGAATAATTTCTTTTCTCTTTGGTGACATAATCATAATATTTAATTGTAAATTGTATAAAGAATCGTGCGGATAATTCTTTTTTTTATACCGATATTACTGATTATTAATTAGGAAACCTCTATCTCTATCAACAAGATAAAAAAAATGGTTCCTTCTTCGAAATTCAAATTGGGCAAGGCAAATAAAATAAACCTAAGGTCATCTTTCCTTCTTGCTTCATATGTATAGTATATATGATTCAAATATAGAAAATATAGATATAGAGTATCTTTTCTTTCTACTCTATCTTCCGAGAATCTCTATTTTTACTAAGAATCCTGTTGTTGGATTGAATTCTAACGAATCCTTCGGGAATTTGTAAGAAACTCTTTATTTCTTTATTTATTAAATAAAATAAAAATGAGAATTCAATTCTAATTTTAAGACAAGAATAGATTATCACACGTATATTTCTATATTTCATGTAGAAAGATAAAGAAGAATAAGTCTCATTTATTTAATTATCTATTCCTTGCACTTATTATTTAATATATATACTCACTTAGATATACTCAATCTAATTATATACGAATTATAATTATTTTAAGATATCTTTCTAACAATAACAGGTACAAATATTAAATCGAGGTACCCATTCTATGACAACTCTTAACAACTTACCCTCTCTCTTTGTGCCTTTAGTGGGCCTAGTATTTCCGGCAATTGCAATGGCTTCTTTATCTCTTCATGTTCAAAAAAACAAGATTTTTTAGATTCGATAGGTGCAAATCTTATCTATTTTTTTTCAAGACTTAGATATAGATAACACAGATATCTATTTAGTAGTAGTAGAATATGGCGGTTTCCTCCGAACATAGATCTTATGTATGCGTAAATATATGGGTAAATAAATTATAGCAATTTTCAAATAGATCGGAATCGAGGTGGATGTATGAAATGTAAAGTCAATGTATCTATATGTGGATATCTATAGGAGATCATAGAAAAGGGATATTCTTATTTTAGACCTAACCAATTGGATCTAACCAATTAGATGAATTACTCCTAAAGGGTTACATCCGAATGATGCTAGTTGATGAGAGTTACTTCGGAAACAAAAAAAGGAAAGTCAAATTTATTTGGACTATTTTCTCAATTCCAATAAAATGCAACTGGATCTAGTATGAGTTGGCGATCAGAACATATATGGATAGAACTTATAGTGGGGTCTCGAAAAATAAGTAATTTCTGCTGGGCCTTTATCCTTTTTTTAGGTTCACTAGGATTCGTATTAGTTGGATCTTCCAGTTATCTCGGTAAGAATTTGATATCTTTAGTTCCCTCTCAACAAATTCTTTTTTTTCCACAAGGGATCGTGATGTCTTTCTACGGTATCGCAGGTCTCTTTATTAGTTCCTATTTGTGGTGCACAATTTCGTGGAATGTAGGTAGTGGCTATGATCGATTCGATAGAAAAGAAGGAATAGTGTGTATTTTTCGTTGGGGATTTCCTGGAAAAAATCGTCGCATCTTCCTACGATTTCGTAGGAAAGATATTCAGTCCATCCGAATAGAAGTTAAAGAGGGTATTTATGCTCGTCGTGTCCTTTATATGGAAATCAAAGGACAGGGGGCCGTTCCCTTGACGCGTACTGATGAGAATTTGACTCCGCGTGAAATTGAGCAAAAAGCCGCCGAATTGGCCTATTTCTTGCGCGTACCGATTGAAGTATTTTGAAATGAACTTGAACTGAAGAAGAAATTCTTTCCCATCGGCAGGGAAAAAATTCAAGAATTCTCTTTTCTTTCTTCAGCATAGCATAGCTTAATAAAGTTTTTTCAGAACGTTCATTCGATCCAAAGTAGACGTATATGGAACATCCATAAAACGAAACTTTTTTTGTCCGCATAAAAAAGAATTTATGCGTATGGAAATCCACTCAACTCAATTCAGTAAAAAACAAGTAAAAGTAACAAATCGAAATAAAATAATAGATTCATCTCGTATATCAAAACATTTCGGAATAAAGGATTTCTCTTTTTATTTTCAATATGAATTGATAGGTTAGATACAAATAGATCATATCTTGTAAATGCTCTCTCCTTTCTTTTGTCAATCGACCTTTCTTTTTTTTTTTATCTTTTCTTTTGTGTTTCTTAATGATCAAAGGCAAAGGACTGCTTGTATCTCTTATAAGGATAACTTTTCTGTCTTGTTTTGCCACTCATTTTTGATCATTAGTTTTTGAATTTGTGATCGTTAGATCAGAATATTCTTCATAAATCTCGCTCCATTTTTCCTGGACTATAACTGTGGGTAGCCGGCCATTTTTTTTTTCGAAAGATTTTCTTTTTTGATAGAAAGGACAAGGGGAGTTCTTTTGGCTTGAAATCCGAATAATATTCATTACTTGCTTGAATTGGTTGGTTCTTTCAAGCATTCATCGAAAAGGGCTTCGAATTTGATCAATTCAATTGAGGTATCTGGAAACAATATTTTTTCTTATTTCTTCATTCGAAACGGGCTCTTATTCTATTTCTGTATTCTTTCTAAATTCAAGGACTCATTACTAAATCACAAATAAAAAACAGGGAATAGATTCATAGGTCCGATGCCTTGGAATAGAACTTAGGGTTAATAGAAATAGTAGATCACATAGATTCAACAAATGAGGTGGGTTCATTAACAATTCAAAGATGAAAAAATGGCAAAAAAGAAAGCATTTCTTCCTCTTCTATATCTTACATCTAGAGTATTTTTGCCCTGGTGGATCTCTCTCTCATTTAATAAATGTCTTGAATTTTGGATTACTAATTGGTGGAATACTAGGCAATCCGAAACTTTTTTGACTGATATTCAAGAAAAGAGTATTCTAGAAAAATTAATAGAATTGGAAGAACTCTTACTCTTGGACGAAATGATAAAAGAATACCCGGAAACACATCTACAAACACTTCGTATAGGAATCCACAAAGAAACGATCCAATTGATCAAGATGCACAATGAGGATCATATCCATATGATTTTGCACTTATCGACAAATATAACCTCTTTCATTATTTTAAGTGGTTATTCTATTCTGGGTAATGAAGAACTTGCTATTCTTAACTCTTGGGTTCAAGAATTCCTATATAACTTAAGTGACACAATAAAAGCTTTTTCTATTCTTTTATTAACTGATTTATGTATCGGATTCCATTCGCCCCATGGTTGGGAACTAATGATTGGCTATGTCTACAAAGATTTTGGATTTGCTCACAACGATCAAATTATATCTGGTCTTGTTTCTACTTTTCCAGTCATTCTGGATACAATTTTTAAATATTGGATCTTCCGGTATTTAAATCGTGTATCTCCATCACTTGTAGTGATTTATCATTCAATGAATGACTGATCCAACTATAATATTTGTTACTTTGTAACATAAGGTACATAAGCAAAGCATTTCAATTTTAAGACGTACTTACTCTTTCTACCCTACAGGGATTTCTCCTACTCCTATATTCCAGTAAAATGATTTCAGTACAGTAAATAGCAGAATTGTGGATAGGGAACTATACAAGCGACCTACCTAATTTTATTGTAGAAATTTTCGGGATCAATGATTGGACCATGCAAACTAAAAACACCTTTTCTTGGATAAAGAAAGAGATTATTCGATCTATTTCCGTATCGCTAATGATATATATCATAACTCGGACATCCATTTCCAATGCATATCCCATTTTTGCACAGCAGGGTTATGAAAATCCACGAGAAGCGACCGGGCGTATTGTATGTGCCAATTGCCATTTAGCTAATAAGCCCGTGGATATTGAGGTTCCGCAAGCGGTACTTCCTGATACTGTATTTGAAGCGGTTGTTCGAATTCCTTATGATATGCAAGTTAAACAAGTTCTTGCTAATGGTAAAAAGGGAGGTTTGAATGTGGGGACTGTTCTTATTTTACCTGAGGGATTTGAATTAGCCCCCCCCGATCGTATTTCGCCCGAGATGAAAGAAAAGATAGGAAATCTGTCTTTTCAGAGCTATCGCCCCACTAAAAAAAATATTCTTGTGATAGGTCCTGTTTCTGGTCAGAAATATAGTGAAGTCACCTTTCCTATTCTTTCCCCGGACCCCGCTACTAATAAAGATGTTCACTTCTTAAAATATCCCATATATGTAGGTGGGAACAGAGGAAGGGGTCAGATTTATCCCGATGGGAGCAAGAGTAACAATACAGTTTATAATGCTACAGCGGCTGGTGTAGTAAGTAAAATCATACGAAAAGAAAAAGGGGGGTACGAAATAACCATATCGGATGCGTCAGATGAACGTCAAGTGGTTGATATTATCCCCCCAGGGCCAGAACTTCTTGTTTCCGAAGGCGAATCTATCAAAGTTGATCAGCCATTAACGAGTAATCCTAATGTGGGTGGATTTGGTCAAGGGGATGCGGAAATAGTACTTCAAGATCCATTCCGTGTCCAAGGCCTTTTGTTCTTCTTGGCATCTGTTATTTTGGCACAAATATTTTTGGTTCTTAAGAAGAAACAGTTTGAGAAGGTTCAATTGTCCGAAATGAATTTCTAGATTCTCGGATTTCCAATATCAAGTTCGTAAAAAGAATCAAATTCTTGTTTTGGGAATTCAATTATGTTCTGTATATGTTATGTATGATCAAAAATTATGAAAAGCTTTTTGCTTGTTTCTATTCCAGATGTCGATATCGGGAATTATTTGTACCGCATTCCTAGTCATAGTATGTATATTGTGAAGAAGATTATTTTACTTTATCCCTTCTTTTTTTTTTTTCAAGCCAAATTCGAGCGGTGTCACTAGGTCACTCTTGTGAGATTGAAATGTCATAGAATGGATCAATCTTTTTCTATTCTAATAGAATAACATCTAAAATTTCACTGGATACTAAACATAAGATAAGTAAGTGGAGAATAGAAAACAAAGGATTATTCGCCTTCTTCTTCTTAGTCTTTTCTTTGACACAAGAAAGGAATTTTCTACATTTCTTTCTTGTGTCTACATAAAAACGGTTTTTGATCCCGTTCGTCAAAAATTACTATCCTTATTAGTTTCTATTTTTTCCATGTTTATCAGAACCCTTTTTTTATATTTATTACGTATACATATAGAAAGTAGTGAACAAACAAAAAAAAAATAGAGGGAAATCTTTTGATAAAATAGAACTTATTCTAATGGACTTAGAAAAAATTCAACTTTGATGAGATACTAAATAGAGTAGAGTAAGGATAAGGATCTATTCGAAAAGGATTTGCTTTGCATAATAGCCGATCGATAGAAATATATATTGTAATTGTGTCATTCAGGAAAATGAAATCGAGCGATTCCTTCTTTCTTCTAACTTTGAAAGATAGATAAGATACTATCCGCGAATAAGGGATGCTCTAAATTAATTAATGAAGTTTTCAAAAACATTATAAGAAATGAAGTTTTTTTTTTTCAAAACAAAATAGGGAAAGGTTATTTTTTTTATTTATACTAATAAAATATTATGAAAGCTTAAGAAGGCTTAAGAAGGCAAGGATCCACTTGCCTTCTTAAGCTTTCATGTCTCCAACTCAGTTCATCTTATTATTAGATTATTACAGAGATGAACCCAACCCGGAGTATGAACCATAAAAGAAAATACCTAT